TACGTAGATAGGATATTTTAAGAAGTGAACGTCTTTCTTAGTAGCGGGGTCCGGGGAAAGAATAGGAAAGGTCATTTCACTATATTTCTGACCAGGAACAGGGCCTATGACAAGAATATTTTTTTGATTGGGGCGATAGCTCTGAAAAGACAGATTACCCATCTTTTCTTTTATCTCGGGGGAAATACGATCGGGAGGGGCTAATTCAAAACCCTCTGGTAAAATAAGAACAGCCCCTACATTCAAAGCCCCTTTTTTACCATTAGCAAGAACTTGTTTCAGTTGCGTATCATAAGGAATTCGAACAACTGCTTCAAATACAGTATCGGGAAGTATCGCTTGCGGAACCTCAATATCCACCGGTTTATTAGCTAAATGGCAATTGGCGCATACAATACGTCCAGTCGCTTCTCGTGGATTTTCATAACCCTGCTGTGCAAAAATGGGATATGCATTTGAAATGGGTGTACGAGTTATTATATATATCATGAGCGATACGGAAATAGATCGAGTAATCTGTTCCTTTATCCAAGAAAAATTATTTCTAGTTTGCATGGTCCAATCATTGATCCCGAAAATTTCTACAATAAATTGGGGTAGGTCACTAATGGAGTTTCCTATCCACGATTCTGTTATTTACTGGAATAATTTGACTCGATTAATATATAGGAATATAGGATGAATCTCCGGGATGGGTAGAAATAGAAAGCAATTTTCAATGTTTTGCTTATGTACAACTGCAAAGTAAGAAACATTATAATTGGATTAAGTAGACTATTTTTTAGTCATTCATTGAATGATAAATCACTACAAGTGACGGAGATACGCGATTTAAATAACGGAAAATCCAATATTTGAAAATTGTATCTAGAATGACTGGAAAAGTTGAAACAAGGCCAGATATAATTTGATCATTATGAACAAATCCAAAATCCTTGTAGACAAAGCCAATCATCAATTCCCAACCATGGGGCGAATGAAATCCAATACATAAATCGGTTAATAAAAGAAGAGAAAAAGCTTTTATTGTGTCACTTAAGTTATATAGGAATTCCTGAGCCCAAGAGTTAAGAATAACAAGTTCTTTATTACCCAAAATAGAATAACCACTTAGAATAATGAAACATATTATATTTGTCGAGAAGTGCAAAATCGTATGAATACGACCCTCATTGTGTATCTTGATTAATTGGATTGTTTCTTTGTGAATTCCTATACGAAGGTTTTGTAGATGTGTCTCCGAGTATTCCTTGATCATTTCTTCTAAGAAGAGGAGTTCCTTTAATTCTATGAATTTTTCTAAAATACTCTTTTCTTCAATATCATTCAAAAAAGTTTCGGATTGACTAGGATTCCACCAATAAGTAACCCACGATTCCAGACTTTTTTGAAATAAGAGAGAAATCCACCAGGGCAAAAATACTATAGATGCAAGATATAAAAGAGGAGTGAATGCTTTCTTTTTTGCCATTTTTTCATCTGTGAATTGTTAATGAACCCATCTCATTCGTCGACTCTATGTAATCTAATATTTCTCTCACGCATCAGTTCTATTACAAGTTATCGAACCTATGAATCTATTCACTATTTTTGATTTGTGATTTCTTAGGCCTTGAATCTAGAAAAAAAGACAGAAATAGACGAAAAATTCGAATGAATAAATAATAAAGAATAAAAAAGTATTGTTTCCCTATAGTAAAATTCGAAAGTAAAATTCGAAGCACATATCTCCTTTCGATGAATGCCCCGAAAATTCAATCTAAAATTCAATATTCAATTTCAATAATGAATATAAATATTTTTAATATTTTGATACGAAAGAACTCCTTTTCTATCATTAGATAAAAATAGCTAAGATTTCTAAAAAATTTAACTGACTATGAGTAGTCAGGGATAGAAGAATTGAGGGAATTTTCTGAAGAATCTTGTGAAATGAAAAAAGGGTGGCAAAAAACGACAGAAAGAAATTGGCTAGTTATCATTATAAGAGATCCAATTTTTTGGTCATTAAGGAGCACAAAAAGAAGCGTCGAAAAAATGACAAGATATTATCTATCTGAATATAAAGTCTCAATTCCAACAAGTAAAAAGCAAGTCAAAAGGGGGGATATTTCCTTATTTCGAAATGGTTTATTATGAGATATTTCGATTTTTTATTCATTTTTTATTTAATTGAGTTGTGTATATATCGATACATATAAAAGATACCCCAAAGAGTTTTTTTTATACTTGTTCCATATAGTCTGCTTTAACTCGAATGAATGTTCTGAAGAAACATCAATTAAGTTATGTTCTAGAAAAAGAGGATTCTTGCATTTTTGCCCTCCTGCTGAGAAAGCATTCATTTCTCGGTAAAATAACTTCAAATTAAAATACTTCAATTGGTACACGCAAGAAATAGGCCAATTCCGCAGCTTTTTGTTCCATTTCCCGTGGAGTAAAATTCTCATCAGTACGAGTCAATGGAATGGCTCCCTGGCCTCTTATATCCATATAAAGGACACGCCGAGCATAAATACCCTCTTTAACTTCTATTCTGACGGATTGAATATCTTTTATAAGAAATCGGAGGAAGACCCGACGATTTTTTCCAGGAAATCCCCAACGAAAGATACACACTATTCCGTCTTTTATATCAAATCGATCATAACCACTACCTACATTCCACGAAATTGTGCACCACAAATAGGAGCTAATAAAAAGACCCGCGATCCCATAGAAAGACATCACAATTCCTTGTGGAAAAAAAACGATTTGCTGAGACGGAAAGAAAGATATCAAATTTCTACCAAGATAACTCGAGGTTCCAACCAACAAGAATCCTAATGAACCTAAAAAAAGGATAATAGCCCAGCATAAATTACTTATTTTTCGAGCCCCCTTTATAGGTTCTATCCATATATGTTCTGATCGACAACTCATACTTGATCCCGTTGCTTTTTTGGAATTGAGAGAATACCCCAAATGAATTTGACTTTAGTCTGTTTGTTTCCGAAGTAACTCGCATCAACTAGCACTAGTTTGAACTAGTTTGATGTGAACCTTTAGGAGTAATTCATTAAATTGGTTAGATCTAAACTAATAACATACCCTTCGTATCACTCACTAAAGATAGCCACATACATATAGATAGACCGGCTTTACAGCTCAGCCATCCGCCGATTCGGGTTTATTTGAAAATAGATAAAATATAGCATTTTCTGGAGACATAAGAATTTTTCGGCGGAAGCCGCTTATACCATATTTTGCTAAAGGATATCTGTGTTATGATACAAACGTAAAAAAAATAGATGAGATTTTGTGCCATCGGCTCTAAACAATCTTGTTTTTTTGAACATGAAGAAATAAAGAAGCCATTGCGATTGCCGGAAATACTAGGCCTACTAAAGGGACCAAAATAGAGGGAAAGTTAAGAGTTGTCATAGAATGGGTACCTCGATTGACTATTTGTACCTGTTATTATTATTTAGATTTTATATTTATTATTTATAATATCAATTTAGAATATAAAGATATCTTATTATATATCTTATTATATATAAGGATATCTTACTTATTATAATTTGAGAATTATTATTATTATATAGATATAAGTATCTATCTAAGTGAGTATATAATGTAGTTTTTTATCTTTCTACATGAAGGATTTGAAAGGATATGGATGAGATATTTTTTTCTTCATTTTTTGCTCTTGTCTTCGAATTTCATTTATTAAGCAAAAAGCTTATTAAAAATGAATTAGATTCTACTTAGTTAGATTCTATTTATATTGAATTATATTGAAGGGTTTGTTAGAATCCCATCCAGTAGGGATTCTTAGTCAAAATAGGATTATCGTAAGATATAGAAAGATAAAAAATTCTATATTTAATAGATTTGAATTATATATGACGAGAAGAAGATCTTTTTTTTTTTTTTTTTTTACTTTACGAAAATAAGAATTTCATCTTTTATCTTGTTGATAAATAATAATGAATATAGAAAAGGGGACGGATTTTCAATTTGATGTGACTTTTGATTCTTTATACAATTAGATCTTATGTCAACAAAGAAAACCCCATTCGTCTAATTTTTACTTGGATTCCGATAAACTAATTAGATAAACTAATTACTTGTTTGCTCAAAATAATTGAACTGAATGTTTTAATTTTGATTCAAAGGAAAGAAAGTGTGGAGTTGAAATAACTCACTCAGAACGCTTTTTAAAGGATTACGTGGTACGATTAAATCGAATAAGCCCTTCTGGAATAAATACTCAGCCGCTTGTGAACCGTCGGGTACTGTTTTATTCAATGTTTGTTCAATTACTCTTTTACCCGCAAAGGCAATGTAGGCATTGGGTTCAGCAATAATGATATCCCCCAACATACCAAAACTAGCTGTCACCCCACCGGTAGTAGGAGATGTAAGGATTGGTACATAGAATAACTTTTTATTGGATTGATAATCATATAAAGCAGAAGAGATTTTAGCCATTTGCATCAAGCTCAAACTTCCTTCTTGCATGCGTGCCCCTCCAGAAGCACACACTATAATAAGAGGTAGAAATTCTTTAGTAGCGTATTCAATCAAGCGGGTAATTTTCTCCCCAACTACGGATCCCATACTACCCCCCATAAACTGAAAATCCATAACCGCAATTGCTACGTTAATACCGTCTAGTTGCCCTATGCCTGTTTGAACAGCCTCGGTTAATCCTGTCTTTCTTTGATAAGAGTCGATCCGATTTTTATAAGGCTCCTCCTCCGAATGAAATTCAATGGGATCCAGAGAGACCATGTCTTCATCCATAGGCTCCCAAGTACCCGGATCGATCGAAAGTTCGATTCTATCTGAACTACTCATTTTCAAATGATATCCACATTGTTCACAAAGATTCATTTTTGATTTAAAAAATTTCTTATAATTTAATCCATAACAATTTTCGCATTGAACCCACAAATGCTTGTATTTTTGAGTTACATCCAGATCAGTAGAACTTTCTAGATCAGTAGAACTTT